CTGCAAATCCTTTATCCCCAGTTCAAATCTGGGTGTCGCCTGATCAACAAAATACTTAGAATTTCTTATTCTACTGATAGAATAGAACTCGACAAATTCTTGCCCTGCCCTGCATAAGCAAAGGCAAAGGACGGGGCTTGTCGATACTTGATTTATAGAATACATAGTTCTATAAAAGACTGTAAGTTGTTTTCTCAAAATCTGGCTCTGTTTGGGTTCTGGGTAGCGGCCCAAACAGATATACCAATAGGGATGAGGTAAGGCTTACTTATTAATTCCAGAACTACGAAAGTAAGAGGTCAGAAATCTTGGTATCCAAAGGTTCCTAAAGGACATTCCATTTTTGCTCCTAGGATTGAAGAAAAGATTATACGAAAGACTATCAAGACTTCCTAATTATCTTACACTACCTACACTAACGTAGGGTCTACTGACTCTGTCTGGAATTAGATTGGATAGGCTGATGGGAAATCAATTTAGGAGCTGTGGAAAGGACTGAAGATACTTTGTATCCATACTTACGAGAGACTCCGAGTACTCAAACATTCAATCAGGATGGTTGGTCGGCTCTTATCTTATAGAATAACAGAGTAAAAGTAAAAAAAAAAAAAAAAGATTTCTTTGGTCGTGTAAGGGGATTACAAAAAAAATGTATGTAATAATGGTAGTGATGTCTCCCCATTCTTTCACAGAAAGAAAGACAGTAAGCCTTAGATCAAATAGGAAATGTAGGTATCCAATAGATAGTTATCTATCTTGATGATATATTTTTTTTTTTATTTTTGCTTATGAAAGAAAGGTAACAAAACAAACAATAGGTCTTACTATTCCCACATGTTCCATTAGGAGCATTCCTTTGCAATTTGCAAGGAAAGGGTGTGTGTATCATATTTTTACTTAATACTTCCCAATTCTACCAGAAATCCTATAAAGAATCTGTTACGAGTGGATTCATTGAATTGGTTCATCAATAGCCTTAAGTCAGAATCCTATTTTGACTCTTCGCCATTGATTCTACTATGATTATTGATCAATAATGGAATAATTCCTTCATAGAAATAGGAGATATAATTCACATGGATATAGTAAGTCTCGCTTGGGCTGCTTTAATGGTAGTCTTTACATTTTCCCTTTCACTCGTAGTATGGGGAAGGAGTGGACTCTAGGTATATTAATAATTGATTGAGTAATCGATTGAGTAATCGAATTGTATCAATTGTTTAATTGATCGTTTTGCGTTGATCGTTTTTCGAAGCTTTATTTTTAAAAAGCTTGTCTTTCTTTCAAAATTATACTGGAAAGACAATAATGAATAATAACCATTCGATCAAACAACGAATGATTACTATAGTTTAGTTGTATTTCAAAACTCAAATCTACGCATGATAGGAAATTTTTTCCAACCGAATTCCTCCTAAATATTCTGTTTGGATAAACCTGTTCTTACCAGAATTATGGATATTACAATGATAAAAAACCAATCCCTAGTTTTTTCTTTATTTGTTTCTCTCTTTCTTTACTTTCACTGTTCTAAGAACAAATCGTTCTGCTATTAGATTACGACGATACTTACTTTATACTGGAAGTGACTAGTGGTTGTCCAAAGAGGTTCTACACATAATAAAATTTGATCTTTCTTCCGCTGAGTGATACACCACATATCATACATTTAACATTTTAGACTCCTAGAGATTTTTTTATGCTTTTTTGACTCATCTCATGTCATGTTTAAGCATGAAAAATGGTCCGAGTCCCCTTTACTAATCTACTTCCTTTCAAAATCTGAAGAAGTTACCATAGAACTTCGTAAATGATCTGTTAATGGCTCAATCAATGACTTCTTGGGATGGGAAATCAAAAAAATTCCTTGGTTTTCTTTTGCTATAGTATATTCCTATACTATTCTTCCTCTATTGATTCTTTTGATGGATACCGGAACCTATATATAAAATTATAAGAAACCTAGGAATTAGAAGAATTGGCCTTCGATTATTTTGGGTTGATCGAAATCGAGTGGATGTAGCGAAAAAAAAAAATAGAATTAGACTGCTATTTCGATGTACTAGTCCACTATTTAGATTAGATGTACATCTAATACATCATATACATACATATTGTAAATTGATCTATATAAACCCTCCATTTAGATAAAGTCTATATCTGTATACAATACAACTTTATATGATAATATCATTGTATACAATATTAGATAATATAAAATACTCTAAAATGTGGTAGAAAGGACTATATATAGTCCTTTCTACCACATTTTATGATTCCAACCAGATCATTTCATTTAAGACTTGGAATTTTCTTTTAATCCCTTTCTTTCATTTCTTCAATCATTGAAAAAAGGATTGATAGGAACTAATAATTCAGATTCAAATTAATCATTTTGACTGACTGTTTTTACGTAGATAATAAGTAAAAAAGCAGTAGGAACTAGAATGAACAGTGCAGTAGCAATAAATGCGAGAATATTGACTTCCATAATTTCATTATTTTTTTTTTCTTCGCAATAACTCGGGATGTAATCCCATAGAGATGAGAAATTTAACTCCTGTAAATTCATTGGGATGAATTGATCCTGATGATACTGAATAGGATCAATATTATGAATAACAATATCTGATCTATCAAATCGATTCATCGTCGAGAATTGAATAGTATAACATGGGAAGATCCTTTATCCATACTAATTACGAAATGGGATTTTTTATTGGATCAGGAATCCCATTGGATTTTTCATCCTCTTCCACTTTTTCTTTTCTATAACCTACTGTCTTCCTTATCTTATACAACTCTCCTTCCTGTGTATTATACTTACAATTATGAGGTATTATATGACCGGTATTCTATGGGGCACACACAGACCCAAACGAGGTGAGATGGAAAAAAAGGGATTAAATAAAAAAGATCAAATATTCCAACAAATTTACTGAAAAGGGTCCTTGCTCGGTCTTTTCTTTTATTTTATTAGTATCCTCTTTCTTGTATTTATTTGTACTGGAATGCATACATCAAAAACGATGTCTGCAATTTGAATGAGAATGAGATAGATTGTTTACAATTAGTCATTGAGGATACACAAACAAAGTCAGAACTAGAAAAGGTGTGGTTTAACCTGAAAAGTACTCTGTCGAGGTAATTATGTTAAGTTCATTGTCCATCGTACAATAAACGAATACCATTTTTGTATGTACTCCCGGTAAAATAGGATCACTCTACTCCATTTCATTGATCAAGAACAATCGAAAAAGAAAGTAAGACGAGGATGTCTTAAAATACTGAATATAGTAATACCACCGATTGTACTAATGTACATATGATATGTCTCTCCTTTATCAATCGGGAGTAGTGGAAAGATTTGAAATTCCCATATCCATATTTGTGTGATGATAAATGCGAAATAAAAAACAAAAGAAATAAGGATCCCCACTGGGGATTAGATCTTGCTTCCTGTCCCCCTTTTCCGTGAAAAGAGAGAGATGAATTGATAAATTCACCGGATCCTAGTTCGGGACTGACGGGGCTCGAACCCGCAGCTTCCGCCTTGACAGGGCGGTGCTCTGACCAATTGAACTACAATCCCAGCGAGGTGTATGGCATACATATTCTTAATGTAATCATAAGAACATTCTAGTCCTAGTCGTCGTATTGTAAGAAAGACAGGAATGATATACTGATATCATATCCACATATAATATGGGCTATAGCGAGAGTGACACGGATTACTAGTAACCAATAATTATTTTACGGCCAAAAGTGGATAATCAATCTTTCAATGAGAAAAAAGAACTAAACTTTTTTGTTTGCTTTTCATGATACTTTACTTAATTAAGTAAAGTATCATGAATTAGATCCTTAGAAAGATCAGAAAGAGAAAAATAGGGATAGAGAAAAAAAAATTGATCCTTTCTCTTTATTTCTACGGATTAGGCATTTCCGTTTATGGAAGACAAATTGGTTATATCATATTCATGGAGCGGTGAATTATTGGGCCGAGCTGGATTTGAACCAGCGTAGACATATTGCCAACGAATTTACAGTCCGTCCCCATTAACCACTCGGGCATCGACCCAGGAAGAATTCATTCTAGGCTTATCGATAATCTATGATCAACTTCCTTTCATAGTACCCTACCCCCAGGGGAAGTCGAATCCCCGCTGCCTCCTTGAAAGAGAGATGTCCTGAACCACTAGACGATAGGGGCATATACGCCCGACCATCATCATACTATGATGATAGTATGAGCAGTTTTTTGGAATTGTCAATATAGTCTAATGGTATGACTAGATCCAAAAAATCTTTCCTACTTTTATGTTATGATTTTTTTTAATTTTTTTCAAAAATTCAAAATAATAATCTTATCTACTTTTGGAGTAAATCCAATTTATTGTTCCTGAATGAACTCCTATGCATATATGTATATATTATGTACATATAGTACGTATATACATATATGCAGTAGACTCATAATGGAAAAAAAAAATGGCTAATTCATGAATTGGATAAAATGGCCCTTTTAACTCAGTGGTAGAGTAACGCCATGGTAAGGCGTAAGTCATCGGTTCAAATCCGATAAAGGGCTTTTTTTCCACTAAACTCAAGTTTTAGCCTTCGTTTTTCAGCGGAAAATATCTCTATTATTTTTTCTAAAAAGAAAAGGATAACCACCATTATAACGAATTCTGATTATTCTGACTTATAGTTAAGTTAGGAAGTTGAACATTTATTGATTAGCAAAATGACTAATTGCACGTATTAGGAGTAGTCCACCTGTAGTGACATAGTAGTCCTCCTCATGTCTCATTATTCACAAATTTTTTGTCCTGGGACATAACAGAAATATTCTATAATACTCTATATATACAATTCCTATTATTAATCGACAAACCAAGGTGTTCTTATTTCTCCAATGTTCTTATAACACCCACTATCAAATTCTAAATAAAGAAAAAGTAAGTGGACCTGACCCATTGAATGATGACTATATCAGC